TTCAATTTATTTTCTTTATTTAGATTTAGAAGAACAAAGAGAAACAGATCTTATTCTATACCCGATAAGTACCAATACGCAATGGAAGGATTTTTGGGGAAAGAATGCATAGATAGTTGTTGATAATTCGAAATCATTCGAACAATTGGCTGATCCGATCGATCTCGTTCGTTCCAATTTTTCTTTATTCATTCTGTCTTCCTCTACGAACCTTCCAGTATATATTCTATATATCTATACTTATATATACTAGAATTCTATATATAGAATAAGAATATTCTATTAGAATAGAAGAATAATATTTAGTTCTATTTTCTATAATATGTAGAATATAAGATTAGAAGATATAAAAGTAGAAGAATTTCTATTCGAACTTCTAATTTTCTAATTTATAGCTAATTTCGAGAATATATTAGAATATCTAAATATTCTCTTTCTATAGAAGTATATAAGTAAGGTAAGTATAATGTAGAATAGAGATAAGAATATAATATATAAATAATATAATATATCTACTAAGTAGATACTAAGTAGATATTAAGATATATATATATAGATATGAAAATAAGATATAAAAAAATCTATAGAATATTAGAATATAAATAAATAGAAATTCGAAATATAAAAATCTAATACTAATATCTAATAATAGAAAAAGAAGAAAAAAGAATATAGAATCTAAAAATAGAAAAGAAAGATAAAAAATGATGAAGACAATAAAGTCATTGTTACGTTTCCATATTAAAGTAAAGTATAGCACTTCTTTTTTTTCTTTATCTTAATGCCCATTGGTGTTCCAAAAGTACCTTTTCGGAGTCCTGGAGAGGAAGATGCAGCTTGGGTTGACGTATAGTGCGACTTGTCAGACATATTGGTCATATGGTATTTCCCCGTTATCTCCCCCGATCGAGTATTCTCTGTTTCGCCCAATCCAATAGATATCTATTCAATATTGTATTGATTGAACCATCAATAATTCGGAGCGTGACGCACAATAATTCCTATTGGGGATCAATATTATCAATTAGAATAATTGATGGTTTACTTGGACTGAGAAAAGAAAGTATCAATAAAGTATCCAGGCTCCGTTCAGATAATTCCAAATTGGAAATGGTAAGAGTAAAGTAATAGAATTGGAGTGTAAATTTAGTAATATAAATATTAAATATAAAAAATCTAAGAATATAGACTCTAAAAATATACTAAAAATAGAAATAAGAATTAAGAATATATAGCTAAAAATTAGCTAATCTAATAATATTAGATAATTAAATAAGAAATATGAAATAAAGAATATAAAAATAAAATAGAAATATTAATTAAATTATTAATAAATTAGTAAATTCATTAGTAATTAAATAGAATCTATAATATAACTTACTATAATAGAACTAGAATAGAATCTATTATGATGATTACACGATTACCGCTTGTATCATAGGTTATCTTAGACTTACTATCGGGATAATCTCAAACTACCTACCAATGGAGTAGTATGATGAATCTATCAAATAGTTTGGGGAAAGGTATGAAACGAATTGAAAAAAAAAAGAAGTGGTACTTAACCCATTTGCCCTATATGCGCAAATGGAATTCGGGCAAATCTTCCTCCGGAGTAGAACAAGAACCTAAAAGAATTGAAAGGGCCCATTCAGGAACAAGAAAATGACATCGCTATTGGAATTTCGATGAAACAATACATCAATGAGAAGTTAGTTCAATAAGTTCATAAAATTCTTTTTGATTTTCTACATGATAGAATATAGGGAAGGGGAAGGAGGCCAAAACTCATGTTACAAAAAAAAAATAGAATAAAAGCAAAACGCTTCATTAGAAAAACAAAAATATGTTACAAAAAAAAGAAATAGGACGGGAATCAACACATTGATTTTTTTTTTCGCAATTCTTTTGAACCGTATGCATCCAAAGGTGCACGTACGGTTCCTCAGGGATACAATTTTGCCCTAATCAACCGACTTCATCGAGAAAGATTACTTTTTTTAGGCCAAGAGGTTGATAGCGAGATCTCGAATCAACTTGTTGGTCTCATGGTATATCTCAGCATAGAAGATGATACTAGGGATCTTTATTTGTTTATAAACTCTCCAGGCGGATGGGTAATACCAGGAATAGCCATTTATGATACTATGCAATTCGTGTCGCCGGATGTACATACAATATGTATGGGATTAGCCGCTTCAATGGGATCTTTCATTCTAGTCGGAGGAGAAATTACCAAACGTCTCGCATTCCCTCACGCTTGGCGCCAATGAGTTTTTCTTTGAGAAAAAAAAAAAGAAGACTATGCCTTCGCTGTATCGAATATGAATCAAATAAAGAATAAGTAATAATAGCATGGCACTTCGAGTTCGATATGAACAAACCATTCTTGTTTTTTTTATAACATGAGATTTTGTATCGAGATAGTAGTATGAAAGAAGGGTTATTCCCAATTTATGTGTCAAGAGTAAATTTCAGCGTCACAAACCATTTTTCTTCCACACCAGAAGTCTCTTTCTTATCTTAGAGTAAAAAAAAATGGAAAAAAAATCATTTGATCCTTCTTGGATCGTATCAAAAAGAAACTTTGGGATTGCTAAACCACAGACGAGATAAATAGATAAATATATAAAGCAACAGAACCATCATAGTATTTTTTTTTTTACTACTAAGAAAGGAAGGGTGGTAAATGGATCATTTAACGATTTGGATTGGATGGGTTCTCTTTCTTCTTTTCGATAGAAGAAATTCCATTGCAGAGCCGTATGCAATGTACAAAAGATGCCCGTACGGTTGTTTCATTCTATTTTTTCTTGTTATTTGAATTCCCCCTTACTTTAACCCAATCGTGCGAGATAGAGATAGAAGAACCGGAACCGTTCATTATGTTATATCAATATCATCAGGGTTATGATTCACCAACCTGCTAGTTCTTTTTACGAGGCACAAGCAGGGGAATTTATCCTGGAAGCAGAAGAACTATTGAAGCTTCGCGAAACCCTCACAAAAGTTTATGTACAAAGAACGGGCAACCCTTTATGGGTTATATCCGAAGATATGGAAAGGGATGTTTTTATGTCAGCAACAGAAGCCCAAGCTCATGGCATCGTTGATCTTGTAGCGATCGAAAATGAAAATACTGGTGGGGATTTCGTATAAATATAGAATTCCATTTCAAAATTTTCATTTTATGTGTGAATAGAAATCATTCATAATAATCAACCATCCGGTTAAGATCGATCTAAGCCAACCCGCTCTATTCTATCTAGAATGAGATTATATAGACACAACATGCCAACCATTAAACAACTTATTAGAAACGCAAGACAGCCAATAAGAAATGTCACGAAATCTCCCGCTCTTCGAGGATGTCCTCAGCGTCGAGGAACATGTACTAGGGTGTATGTGCGACTCGTTCAGTTCAGATCATGAGTTTGAAGAAATGCAAAAATTTTTTCCAGTATAAACGACCACTACCAACGAATTTGGATAGATAGAGTGGAAGACGGCCATTTAATTGACTATTATCTAAAAATGATGATCTATAATCTACGTATTATGTTATGGAATTTATGGTTTCTATTGGTGCAAATCCAATCACTCCGTTTGAGATGAGAAGCAATTCTCCATTGGTAGCAAATAGTTATCCATTAAGCGGAGGAAATAGTCTTATAAGAAGCAAAAAGGTTATGCTCCTATTTTTGAAAAAACGGACTAACAGGGTCAGCTACCTAGCCAACTTTCAGAATTAAATGCCGTCACTGTATGGATAGCTTTTTTGTGAAAAGGACTATTACTTTCTAATTCGAATTGAAAAAAGAATTCTAATTGAATAATGGATGGGTAGAGCCAAAGAGTGTGAACTATACAAGTTCACAATAAAATTCGATGAAATGAAAGAAGAGGCTCCGGTGTATAGAGAGGACCTCACCGTTTAAAAAGTTGCCATAAAAACGAGGGAACCCACTATTCTTTTTTATTTAGTAGCAGTCAAATTTCTTATTTCCAGGCGAGATACCTGGAAGAAAGAAAAAATCGTGGTCGGGAAGGTCATAGTCGCAAAAGCCATTGGAATTTATATTTTATATATTGGAAGAATCCGTTTTGTTATTAATCGACCGGAGGAAAAGGATGACTGAAAGAAGATAAATCAATTAGTTATTCAAGAAAGTTTCATTTGAGTCAATGACCAGAGTTAAACGAGGATATACAGCTCGGAGACGTCGAAAAAAAATTCGTTTATTTGCATCAACCTTTAGAGGGGCTCATTCAAGACTTACTCGAATGACTACTCAACAAAGAATGAGAGCTTTGGTTTCCTCTCATCGAGATAGGAACAGGAAAAAGAGAGATTTTCGTCGTTTGTGGATCACTCGGATAAATGCAGTAACTCGTGAGGATAGACTATTCTATAGTTATAGCCTATTCATACACAATCTGTATAAGAGACAATTGCTTCTGAATCGTAAAATACTTGCGCAAATAGCCCTATCAAATAAGATTTGTTTTGATATGATTTCCAATAAAATCATCAATCAACAAGAAAATAGAAATCAAATAAAGGAAGAAAAGAATCTTAATAGTTAATAGACTCTACTATAATAGGAAACAAGAATGATTGAAACAGAATTTCCCGGAGAATGGACTCCGGGAAGATAGAAGAAAAAAAAAAATGAAGATTTGAGTAGTAGGAATAAACGACCATCTTTCAAGAAAAAAAAAGATTTCTTCCCCATTTTTCCTTTTTTATAACACAAGAATCAAATCTGGATTCTAGTTTTTTTCGAGCAAAACATTAATCTGAGCTTGAATTCCGATTGGAGTTTTGAGGAGTATATCTATTTATTTTTAGTTCTAGGACCTGTAGTTCTAGGGATCGACTCCACTCTCTCCAATTGTTTCTCATTATTACGAAAAGGTAACGAAGATAAAATACGAGCTTGTTTTATAGAAATAGTAATTAATCGTTGTTGTTTCAAGGTCAACCTATTCACCCGTCTAGATAAGATTTTTCCTTGTTCACTAATAAATCGACTAATTAAACTCATGTTTCTATAATCGATTCGATCCCCCGATCCAATTGGGGGTAAACGCCTACGAAAAGATCGCTTGGATTTACGAAAAGGTTGTTTGGATTTATCCATGGTTTGCTTATTCCTTGTTTGTTTATTCCTTATATATAAAATAATCTAGAAAATACAATTCTCTTTTTTTTCTTATTCATTTAAGATCCGACCAAAATAGGTTTTGGTTTGTATTATATATGTTAAGATGTAAAGTTCTTACTCTTCCCGCTCCTTGGAAAAATCACACACGCATTCTGTTCCATCTATTTCTTTATTTCCCCATGAATCGTAGACTTTTGACAATAGCGACAAAATTTTCTCAATTCTAATCGATTGGGTGTATTGTGTCGATTCTTTTGAGTAATATATCTAGAAATGCCCGGCGATTCTTTATTGACACCCTTTCGAACACAACAGGTACATTCCAAAATCACTAGAATTCTGATATCTTTACCCTTGGCCATGAACCTCCTTTTCATTTTGGATCGACTTCACTTTAGAATTACCCTAATTTTCTTTTTTATCTGAACCAAATACAAAAGAAAATAAAAAATCTATATTCTATATCTATATTAAGAAAAGTTACTAACTAGAAATGGAATTTGTAAATATTTTTTTTTTTTTTGAATTCATTAATATAAGAATATTCAGAATATAGTAATAATTAAGTAATACAATTTTTTCGAACTAGGAATTATTCCTATCCTAATCTCAGTATTTTCTTCTTTATATGTTAGAATTTCGCGCCCCTAGACTGGATTCACATTTCCATTTCTTTTCCCCAAAATTCTATCGTAGATTCACTATATTTTGACTGAGGTTCAATACACTTTTTCTTTCTTTTTTCTTTAGGATAGGAAAGAAAAAGGGAGCGAAATTGGAGCCATGTTACCATGTTACGTAGAATTGTATCTCAAATCTTCTTCATTTCTTCACATAGAAAAACAAGAATTCAATCAGAATGAAAAAAAGGGGAATGACAAGGCATCCGGAAATAAACGATTAATTTCTATCAATAGACCCGCTAAAGACCCAAACCATAGAGTGGTTAGCACAGGTGCCGTGGAGAGATATGTTTTTATATCTCGCATTGAAAATCCTCCTTCTTCTTTTATTTTATATTTTTTTTCTTGTAATTCTTTATTTGTATTGTATATTGTAATACATATATAGTCCTAGTTCGATATTCTAATACATAGATCATAGATAACCCGATCTTGTAGTTCAAGATCATTTGTTTTTGCACGAAATAAAATTAGAATTAGTAATTACTAACTAAAATGCATATGTACAATGACCTAGCAGATGAAATTGCCCCCTAAAAAAGAAAAAAAAATGACAAGAACATTCTCTACCTATATAAATGGGTAGAGGAAAAAAGAAGGATGTGGAAAACAAGACGTGGATTTTATACAATGACACTGTACAAAAATTTTGAAAAGGGATGTAGCGCAGCTTGGTAGCGCGTTTGTTTTGGGTACAAAATGTCACGGGTTCAAATCCTGTCATCCCTACCTATTCTTTATCCTATGGATAGTTACGAGGGATTCATTGAGTAAGATCGGGTAAAATAGAATCTTTCATTTTTACATACTATATGTACGCAATAACCCTTCCCTTGTGGATAAAAAAATTACAATTGTATCTACTCTTATTAGGATATAAGAAAGCGCTCTTAGTTCAGTTCGGTAGAACGCGGGTCTCCAAAACCCGACGTCGTAGGTTCAAATCCTACAGAGCGTGATTCCATTTATTTTATGTTGAATTACAATGAAATAACTTAACAAAACAAAGTAGAATTGCAACTTAAATTTGACCTCCTACAAAGAGGAGGCCAATCAAAAAAAAGCGATGTTACTCAATCAAAGGTCCAACTGATCACCGCGCCTGTATTGTAAATATGCAGTTACAAATAATCCTGTTAAAGTAATAGGAATTAGACCTAAGACAATTCCAAATAGAAAAACTTCAATCATTTTGATTTGAATAAAAATAGAGATAAGATCTATCCCTAAATATTAATCTGAATTATACGTGAATCTCAATGACTAGGAATTGGCAATTGACGCGGGAAGGAACCATAGAATACCTGAAATGAAATATTAGGAGAGGCTTTGGTTTTTATTTTTGTCAATTTTTATGAAATTTCATTCATTTCAAATAAGTCGTATCTTGTTCAAACCAATAAATAGAGCTGGGGTTATAGTTGAAGCAGCCAGTAAAAAACCGAAATAACTAGTTAGAATAGGCATGAAAGAGCAAAATGAGATATGTTCTTTTACTACATATATGAATAAAACATTTACCTAAGTCTCAATCCAGATACGACGGTAAGAAAAACTAATTGAAAGAATTCGTTTGGTTCCAATTGAAAGTTCTTGATTCATCAGTCATTATAGGTGGACACTAAAAAAAGAGAAAAGATAGATAAGGT